CCTATCTGTGGAGTCTTTGTAAATCTATACGGTTCCAGTTCTTCCATTTCTTTGTTCCGAACCATTCCATTCTTTCAATTCTTCGCTCTTTCTCTTCTATATGCATGCTTGACTTCATTTGTTTATTCATTCAATCCACAGTCACAGATAAAACGGAAGGGCTTGCATTGGAATCCTTCTAAATTCAGTGGGATGGGAAATAATATATATGGATAGCCCATATATAACTAGTGAATATCTAATATCACATATACATTGTTTCTTTAATAACGTAAACCATCCGTACCTTCTTTGGCTTAGAGCCCTTACATATACCCAGCTCGACCCCCCTTACTTTTTTTTTAATTCTCTAATATCATACATTTTTTTTTTTTTTGCTCCTATTCTAGATCGTATATACCGGTATGAGTTGGGATAAGCTTTTTTTTAAGACCATTTCGGAAGCTAGTCAATGATGACCCTCCATGGATTCACCTATATAAGCTGCGGCTAAAGTTGCAAAAATAAGAGCCTGAATCCCGCTTGTGAATAATCCAAGGAACATGACAGGTATAGGAACCACCGAAGGTACTAAAGAAACAAGAACAACAACTACTAATTCATCCGCTAATATATTCCCGAAAAGTCGAAAACTAAGTGATAAGGGTTTTGTGAAATCTTCTAGGATGTTAATTGGTAAAAGTATTGGAGTTGGTTGAATGTATTTACCGAAATAACCCAATCCTTTTTTGGTAAGACCCGCATAGAAATATGCCACTGACGTAGGTAAAGCTAAAGCAACAGTAGTATTTATATCATTCGTGGGTGCAGCTAACTCTCCATGCGGTAACTGTATGATTTTCCGGGGTAAAAGGGCACCTGACCAGTTAGAAACAAAAATAAATAGGAACATAGTTCCAATAAAGGGAACCCAAGGACCATATTCTTCTCCAATCTGAGTTTTGCTCAAGTCTCGAATGAATTCGAGGACATATTCGAAGAAATTCTGACCGTCGGTTGGAATGGTTTGTGGATTCCGAACAGCTATAGTGGCTGAACCTAATAAGATAGCAATTACAACCCAAGAAGTGATAAGTACTTGGGCATGGACTTGGAAACCCCCTATTTGCCAATAAAAATGTTGGCCTACTTCCACATCGGATATATCGTATAAAACTTTTAGTGAGTTGATGGAACAGGGTAAAACATTCATATTGCCCTCTGACATAAATAGAACTTAAAAAGGAATTATTTTGATTCAGCCATCTCGTATCTCTTTCTCAACTCGTCTACTTTGAATCAATCGTATATTTCGGATCCCAAGTGATCACATAATATCCCCAGTGATTTTGATCTCTTTTTTGAGACTCAGGGATAGTAACCGATTCAATCAATTTATGGAGTTTCCAAAGTCATTGACTTATCCTATTATTAATCAACAATTTCTTATATAGCTAGAACCGCCCTCACAAATTGCGGATACTAATTTGTTAAGAATCAATCGGATTGAAGCTATAGCGTCATCGTTCGCTGGAATCGGAATATTTGCGAGATCCGGGTCACAATTTGTATCGATTAAACAAATTGTTGGAATCCCCAAAGTGAGACATTCTCGAAGAGCCGTATATTCTTCTTGCTGATCAACGATGATTACAATATCGGGTAACCCCGTCATATATTTGATCCCGCCCAGATAGGTTTGCAAGTGAGATAATTGCCTCTTCAACATTGCTACATCTCTTTTCGGGAGACAGTTGAGTTTCCCCGTATTTTGTTCCGATCTCAAGTTCCTGAACCTATGAAGTCTCATTTCTGTAGTGGACCAATTCGTTAACATACCACCGAGCCATTTTTTATTAACATAATGACACCGAGCCCTTATTGCAGCTGATGCTACTAAATTGGCTGCTTTATTTTTGGTACCAACTATTAAGAAGTGTTTTCCTATACTTGCTGCATCAAAAACTAAATCGCAGGCTTCTGACAAAAAACGAGCAGTTCGAGTAAGATTTGTAATATGAATACCTTTACGCTTTGAAGAGATGTAAGGTGCCATTCTAGGATTCCATTTCCTAGTACCATGGCCAAAATGAACTCCTGCTTTCATCATCTCTTCAAAATTCATGTTCCAATATCTTCTTGTCATTTCTCCCCACATTTTCTCTCTTTTTTTTTTATTTAAGAGGTACCTGAAATAAATAATTGTTCCGACGGAACCTTCTACCGGAGATTGACCGTTAATACTCAGTCCAAGTCATTAATTCCTTTCTATTCGTTATTATCTTTATTACCAAATCAAATGACCAGGACCCTATAGTTAAAAGAAAAGAATGAATCTGTCATTAAATCCCGTAAATGATCGTTCTGATGTATCAGGGAAATTCTTTGGGATGCAAGAACCAAATAATTCTCTGTGGTGGAACAAAAGATCTCTCATTTCCTCCTCGAATAGATTCTTCTTTTTGATTTCCAAAGGAATGTTGCTGTGTTGCCTTGAGCGGTGCACTAATCCTTTGAATCC